TGAAAAGACAAATTTCCTATCTTTTCTTTCAACTTAGGAGAAATACGATCGGTTGGAGCTAGCTCAAATCCCTCGGGTAAAATAAGAACAGCACCCACATTCAAACCCCCTTTTTTACCATTAGCAAGAACTTGTTTCAATTGCATATCATAAGGAATTCGAACAACGGCTTCAAATACAGTATCAGGAAACACAGCTTGCGGAACTTCAATCTCCACGGGCTTATTAGCTAAATGACAATTGGCACATACAATGCGTCCAGTTGTTTCTCGTGGATTTTCATAAGCCTGTTGCGCAAAAATGGGATACGCATTTGAAATAGATACTCGACTTAGTACATATATCATGATCAACACATAAACATAAATGGATCGAGTCATTTGTTTTTTTACCCAATAAAAAGGATTTCTATTTTGCATGTCCAATTAGATATTTTAGAAATTATACAATAAATTACATAGAAAACTAGTCTAGTTTCCTATAAAGAATCTGTTATTGTTGTACTGACACAGTACTGAAATAGTTTGTTGAGAATATAGGACTAATACCTTGAACAGTTAAAAATGGAAAAAAGTCACTAAAAAATGATTAGAAAAATAATTCTGATTGAATTGAGATAAGAAGATGAAATTAAATTTTCATTCATTCATTGAATGATAAATTACTACAAGCGAAGGAGATACACGATTTAAATAATGGAATATCCAACATTTCACAATTGTATCTAGAATAACTGGAAAAGTAGAAACAAGACCAGATATAATCTGGTCCTTATGTGTCAACCCAAAATCCTTGTAGACCGAACCAATTAGTAGTTCCCAACCATGAGTTGAATGAAATCCAATTCCTAAATCAGTAACTAAAAGAATTGAGAAAGCTTTTATTGTGTCACTTAAGTTATAGAAGAATTCCTGACCCCATGAATTAAGAATGATAAGTTCCTCATTACCCAGAATAAAATAACCATTTAAAATACTGAAACAGATTAGATTTGTTGACAAATGCAAAAGGAGATGAAAATTATATTCATTGTATGTATTAACTAATTCTATCGTTTCCTTGTGTATTCCTATACTGGGTTTTTGTATATATGTTTCCGAGTACTCTTTTAGAATTTCCTCTAACAAAAGAAACTCTTCTAATTCTATGAATCTTTCTAAAACATGTTTCTCTTGAATAAAATTCAAGAGAGTTTCGGATTGACTCGTATTCCACCAATTACTAATCCAAAGTTCTAAACATTTTTGAAATGAAAGAAAGACTGCCCAGGGCAAAAATGCTATAGATGCAAAATATGGGAAAGAGTAGAATGTTTTCTTTTTTTTCATTTTTTTATTTGTAAATGAAATAGTTAATAAACCTCCTTTATCCAATGATTCTAAATAATATTTATTTCTTTTATATAAGATATTGAATGAAATATGACTTTTCTAACAAGCAGGGTATGGAATCTATTATTTTCTTTGTATACTAATTTAGTTCTTAGATTCTTAGACCTAAACAGAGTATAGAAATAGAATAAAGGTTCTTTTTCTTTTTTTTTTTTTACTGTTTCGAAGTCTTTCACCGTGCTGTATGTATAACTAAAACTCAGAAAAAGAAAATTAACTCAGAAAAAGAAAATTTCAATTCCAAATCTTCTATCTCAAAAAATAACAGGATTTATTACAACATTTATATTCGTATAAATCTCTACTTCATAAATATTAATTTATGATAAAAATTAATTTCTTACTTTTCCCCTTTTTCTAGTATACCAGAATGGAGTTGGAACCCACATATACGTATACGATATATATTTGGCATATAAAAAAAGTAGTATACCAAAAATTAATTCTTTTCTGAATTGATTATTAATTTAGAATAGATTACTCTAATTTATTAGAGTAAGATTCATAGTAATTTCATATCATAGAAGTATTTTTCTTTTTAAATATCCTTCTCTTTTTTTGTTTTATTCTATGTGTGTTTTATTCATTCGCTATAAATTCAAGGGAAAATAAAATCGAAAAATGTAATATGTTTTGTTCAAATGAACATTTCAAAAAGACATGAATTGGATTCAAAATGGAATCCACGATTTACGAATTCCTTTTCTTCTTCCTGATTTTGATTTTTCATTCAATTCATTTCAAAATACTTCAATTGGTACACACAAGAAATAGGCCAATTCGACAGCTTTTTGTTCAATCTCACGTGGCGTCAAAAAATTATCATCCGTACGAGTCAAGGGAATAGACCCTTGGCCCCTTATTTCCATATAAAGTACACGACGAGAATAAAAGCCCTCTTTATCCTCAACTCGGATTGATTGGATATCTTTCATAAGGAAGCGAAGAAAGATGCGACGATTTAGTCCAGGAAATCCCCAACGAAAAATACATACAATTCCTTTTTTTCTATCAAATAGGTCATAACCACTCCCTACGTTCCAAAAAATGGTGCACCACAAATACGAACTCATAAATAGACCTGCGATCCCGTAGAAAGACATTATGATTCCTTGTGGAAAAAAAAGTATTTTTTGAGATGGAAATAAGGATATGATATTTCCACTAAAATAACTGGAAGTTCCAACCACTAAGAATCCTAGTGAACCTAAAAAAAGAATAAAAGACCAGAAAAAATTACTTGTTTTTCGAGACCCCGTTAGAAATTCTATCCATATATCTTTTGATCGCCAATTCATACTATACTAAATCCAGTTGTGTTCGATTGGAATTGAGAAAATAACCCAATCTTGACTTTATTTTTCTTGATTCCCTTGGAACTTTTATAAATTAGTACTTAAAATAATTAATTAGATAGATTAGATATTAGCATTATTTGATAGTTCCCAACTACTTTACGTAATGTAGAGTAATTGGGAGTTTTCTTTCCTATTTATTCTTTATTCAAACTATTTTCCCACCTTAAACTAACTAGAAATCTAGGATTTATAAAATATTATTTTTTTGCACATAAATAAATAAAAAAATAATTGACAATGCTGGAAATATGAGGCCTATTAAAGGTACAAAAACAGAAGGTAAATTAAGATCTGTCATAGAATGGGTGCCTCGATTTGAATTTCATATTCGTATATCTATATTTCAATTTCTTTGTTTTTTTACCTTTCTAGTCTAGAATTATTTCGATTTTTTTGATTCGATAGATTTCTTTAGTCTTGATTCTGGAGTCACTCTTTTCTTTTTTTTTTTTTTGAAACCTTGGATTTATCCTCTCCCGCATTTTCTACCTCACGAACTTTTTTCAAAAAAGAAATAATTTTAAAAACTTCTTTTTTTCAAGAATGAAGAAAAAAAGAACTAAGGAATGTACTATTCACCCTATAAGTGAGATTACGGTTTTTGGTTTTGAATTACCTACTTAACTCAGGAGTTAGAATATTATTTTCATACGGGAGTAGTCTTTCTTTGGTTCAAATGCAATTGTAGATAAAAGATTGTAGATAGAAGTTATTAGATATCTACAGTATTGACTCTACTAAAAACTTCTACCTATTTAGTTTTTTCCTTGTATCCAATTCAAATTAATTGTCATTAGTTAGAGAATCATTAGTTAGAGAATTTTTGAAATATGCTTTTATTTAGACATGTCTACTTCTTATGCATTATGCACAAATTACTTCTTGATCATATGTTCTCTTGATCCATATGATTAAGGGGGATCATTGCTTTTTGGATTTGTAGTTTACGTATCCAACAATGATTCGGAAGAGGTGGGATTCTCCTCTGCTTTATATAGTTTTTTTTATTCTAGTATTTGAATTTGAATCATAATCACTTATCTCAATCAGTACTCTATCTTCCAGTACCAGGCGTATACGATTTCGACGTATAAGATAACCCAGAATGATTTGACTATGATGATCCAAACGTACGTAGGACATAATATCTTTTATTGGTTCCACAAGAGTTCTTTTTTTCCTCCTAAAAATAAAAAGAGAGAATAATATTTTTTCGCATTATTATAACTTATGCTCATCCCAATTGAACAAATAGAGGAAAAAAAAAGAAAAAAGTCTACATTAAATGTTAATAGATGTGGATTTATTTTTGATACATTAATTCGAAAATAGAAATTCAGGATTCAATTTTTTTAGTTTGAATTCGACGAAAAAGGAAAAATTATAAGAACTTTTATTTGCTTGGATTCAAATCTGACGAGAATAATATTCTACAACTAAGAACTCATCTATTTGCAAACCAACTTCTGGCCTATCTATTATTTTTTTTACTCGTCCTGTATAGTTTTTTGAAATAGTCAAATGTTTTGGCAATTTATTTTGGGCAGATGAAGCAATAGATTTTTTAACAAGATCAAAAGATCTTTCGTTATCCTTTATAGTAATGATATCTCTGGGTTTGCAACGATAACTTGGTATATCAACTATATGACCATTAACTAAAATATGTCTATGGTTCACCAATTGTCTGGCTCCAGGAATGGTCGAAGCCATACCCAAGCGAAAAAGGATGTTATCCAAACGCATTTCAAGCAGTTGTAACAAAACTTGACCTGTTGATCCTTTGCTTTTTCCAGCGATATGTATATATCTAACTAATTGTCGTTCTGTCAAACCATAGTGAAAACGTATTTTCTGTTTTTCTTCTAAACGAATACGATATGGTTTTTTTTTTTTCCTAAAAGGAATTTTAGCATCAACAGGTCTAAATTTCAATTTTCTATATTTCTTTCTTTGAACTAGTCCTGGTAAAGCTCGCAGACGGCGTATTTTTTTGAAACGAGGTCCTCGATAACGAGACATAAAAATTCCTCCTTTTTTTTTTTTTTATGAGAATTTCATTTTGAAAAATCAAAATTAAAACTGAATTAAAGAATAAACAAAACAAGATCGTAAAGTAAAATACTAAAAAAAAAGTATCATCAATTGGATTTTTTGTATATAGATTTTTTTGATTAAAAGTTGAGACTGGTTCTTTTTTTTGTAGAGATTAGAGATTTCAATCTCTATAATTTTTTTTCTTATTTAATTAATAAATCTAATTAAGAAATCATAGATAAAGATTGTTTTCACTTAATCGAAAGTTCTTTTTTAGTTATTACAAAGATTATTGCTGAAATAAAACAAGGTATATCATAATATACATCTTATAGAAATATAAGAACATATTTTTTTATACAAATTTTCTTTTACTTAAAAAAAGCTCAAGAATTTTTTTTTGACCAATTCTAAAATGAGAATAAAATATTAAAATGCAAGCAGATGAATTAGAAAAATTTTTGCTCAATTATTATTTTAAATGATTTATAATGATATTATAAGTGAAACTTCATAAAATAAAAAATTGAAAATATTTCAATTTTATTTAAAGTAGTTAAATTCTAGTTAAATAAATTTCAATAATTTATCAGATCAAAAAAATAGAAAAAAGAATTTCTATTCTTTTTTATTTACTCTTTTAGGTTTTGTTTTGAAACTTCGTTAGGTTTTGAAAACAAGAATAAAGAGGCCTTTCTTTGAAAAAAGAGACATCATGTTATGTAATAATTCCGAACAAAACAAATAAATAAAATTTAAGAGACTAAATTCTTACTGAAGAATTTTCAGTACAAACATATTATGTTTGATAAATTAAAACATTAGAAGTTTCAGTACAAACATATTATGTTTGATGAATTCAATATTTCTTTCTGGTTTGGAAAAAAGAAAGAATATGGTATTTTACTAAAATCTTTTTATTTCTTTTTCTTTTAAATTTTAAATATAAATAAAAGAGATTCTTAGAATAAATTTCATTTTCGAATTGAAATTCTGCTTTAATATATTTTTATTTATATTAAATAAATGTAAACTATATCTTTTGTTTCATAAAAAAAACAAACCTGGGACGGAAGGATTCGAACCTTCGCAATAACGGGACCAAAACCCGTTGCCTTACCGCTTGGCGACGCCCCATTTCCATCGATTTTCTATTCGAAACTAATAGAATAGAAATTATCATTATTATCGAATAATAATATATTTTTACTCTTTATTCTTCAATCTCAATCCAATTCCATAAATTGGATTGGAAGTGTTTTTGCTAGTATTCAACCAACATTTTTTGCTACGACAGACGAGAAATAAAAATTTGAAGTTTTTCAAACTTCAATTAACAAAATTGATTGTAACTAACTTATATATAAAAAACTAACTTATATATATAATGAGTTTATATATAATGATAAAAAAAGAAACTTATGTCAAGAGTTTTATTTAATATATTGAAAATCATCAAAATTGAAAATGAAAATGCTCAATATATCAGACGCTTCTGAACCAGTTGTATAAAATATACATATATATGTTAAGATAAAAAGAGGGCAAAAACGGAATCCAACGTTTTTTTATTTTCTTTTTTTTTTTTGGAAAGCGAGAGATTTTTTATTTTTCAATTAAAATTAAAATAAAGAATCTATAAAAAAAATCGATTCTGGAAATCGAACCATTGACCATTGCATTGCAAATTGGATGCTATAACCCATGAGCTAAAGAGATTCCTATGAAAAATATTAAATTAAATTTAATTGTAGTTTTATTCTTCGAAAGAAGACTTCTTCAAAAAAAAAAAAATAAAAAATATTTTCTATTTCGAGGCCCTCAGTACTATTTTTTTAGCATGGATAATTGAAGTGAAAAAAAAAAAAGAAAAAACCTTGATAGGAGTTTCAAGTATAGTATCCCGAATCTATTTTACGATTCAGAATTCTATTCGAATTTTTTCTCTTTTTGCCAAGATACTTGAATCAAATCTACTAGTTACAGAATATTTTGTAATGAGTTGGATATCTTAAGTATCAACGTCCTTTTATTTTTATAGAATCTAAATCTAAGAAAAAGAACTATCCTACTCCTACCTAAAAAGTGTTATCTACCATCATAGCAAGTAAAAAGTAGTAGAGTAGATAAAACTTCTTTTCAGAAATATTCGATCAATTTACGTAGTAAAAATCCATCTATGATGCAAATTCAAAAAAGAATTGACCAATTAAACTAACATCCACTGTAGGGTAAACCAAACCATCATCTCTCAAGCTTCTCCGGCTGATTCTACTCTAATCCTAGAGAAATAAACTTAGATTCCTAGAGAAATAGACTTAGATAAAAAGTCAGTTCCTATTCTCCAAAAAATCATACTAGCCCTTTTCCCCGCGTTTTTGGATGGTATAAAAAGGTTTTTGAAGACAAAAGTCATCGGTTCAAATCCAAGGAAGGCCCTTTTTCCTATTTTCTTTTTTGTTTTTCAAAGGAACTCTATTTTTTTTTAAGAAAAAATGAGCCCTCATTAACTAGTCATAATATCCAAATACATACATAGTATGTTAAAATTTTAACACATATAGATAAAAATGGAGATAATATAGGATAGGATCAAAAATTTGATTGATCGTTTTTTATAATTAAGATATTATATGAAAGTAGAAATCCTTGTATTCTCATTTGAGAATGAGAATCGAGAAAAGGATTTAGGATTTGGGAAAAACCTAAAGAAAAGGAAGAATTTTTCAATCTGTTTTTCTCATTTTTCTCTTATAATTATAAAAATAATTTGTAAAATTATCTAATCTACAAGAACGAAATCTTTTTATGCTTAATATCTTTAGTTTAATCTGTATCTGTCTTAATTCTGTCTTTTATCCGAGTAGTTCTTTCTTGGCCAAATTGCCTGAAGCTTATGCGATTTTCAATCCAATTGTAGATATTATGCCTGTTATACCTGTATTCTTTTTTCTCTTAGCTTTTGTTTGGCAAGCTGCTGTAAGTTTTCGATAAAATTTGAAATCTTTTAATAAATCAATTCGAAAAATGGATATTAAAAAGCGACTTATAATTATAATATAGTGACTTATATTATAGTTATTCCCAGAATCGAGATTAATATGCAATTAATCATTGCAGCAATAAATTGGAATCAGCTTTTTTTCTGTCTGTTCTGATCTTCCAATGAGTGCAAACCTTTAAGTTTCTAAAATAACTAATTCTTAAATACGAGAAAAAATTTGAAAAAAAAGATTCTTTCTCTTAAACTTAAATAAGAAAACAAGGTTTTTTTTCGTAAGAAAAGGTAATTTATTCCCTTAAAAACAAAAAAAAGATCTTGGAGATTTTATAATGCTTACTCTCAAACTTTTTGTTTACACAGTAGTTATATTCTTTGTGTCCCTTTTTATCTTCGGATTTTTATCTAATGATCCAGGGCGTAATCCTGGGCGTGAGGAATAAAAGCAAAAGATTCTTAGTTTTTCTTTTTTTCTTTATTTTTTTTTATCATTAATTTTCTTATGATACAATAATATGAATCAAAATTCTTATGAATCCAAAAATACTAAATCATAAGAGAGAGCGGAAAGAGAGGGATTCGAACCCTCGGTACAAAAAATTCGTACAACGGATTAGCAATCCGCCGCTTTAGTCCACTCAGCCATCTCTCCAAATTCATTAAAAATCAATGATTTTTTCTGCGCTGTGATGTGATATATAAAATAAAGATTTAGAAAAATCCTTGTTTTTTTATTCTATATGAAATAGAAAGAGAAAGTACAATTTTATTAGGAAATCTACTTTTCTATATTATATTCTTGAATCTACTTTTCTATATTATATTCTTGAATATATATTATTCAAATTCATATATACTAATAAAAAAAAAATGATTTTGAATTAATCACTTTCTTACAATAAATTATAAAAGCAAGATATAAAAGTATAAAAGATATAAAGAAACATATCGAAATTTTTCGAATTTTCTTATCAAAACATTAATAAGATAAGAAAATTCGAAATATAATATATACTATATTTCGATAATAACTTAAATATTTTGATCATAACTGAAATTACTTCAAAAAAAATTTTTCTTCAAATTACTTAATTTGTTTTTTTTTTTAGTTAATTTTTTTTTACGAAATCTTAACCCAGCCTGATCTGATTAAAAACTAACCAAGCTTTTCCTTCTCTACTCTTAGTTCAAGGAATATTTCATGGATCATCAGGATCCAATGTTTTTTTATATAAAAAACAAAAAAAAACAAAAATATTAAATTAACAATAATATTGTTTATTGAAATAGCAACAACAATATAAATTATCATTTTCATATTTCTGTTTCATTCTCATATCTAAAAGTATTATTATTATATAATATAGGATTCTTTTTGGATTTTATATCCTTTTTTTTTTCAAATCAAAGATGACTCTTGATTAGTTAGTCAAGAATCAAAACATTTAATAACATTTCATATATATAAAACTAGTCTTTCATATTGTTAAAAACTATTCATATATGAAATATTTTTGAAATATTTTGTTTTGAAAATATTTCGATCAAATTTAATTTAATAGAATTTTATCGCATTAGAATTAATTTATTTATTACATAAATCTCCTTACTTTATTTAATTATTTAATAAAATTTCTTCCAATTGCGATGAATTACTATATTATCATATAAGATCTATCTATTTGCTAAATTAAGATCTATCTATTAATTTGCTAAATTAAGATCTATCTGATATGTTAGCAACATTGAAAAAATAAAAAACATATAAAATAAAAAATCTATAGTTGACCTTTAAAAAAAAAATCCTTCATACATATGGAATCAAAACCTTGAATTTATTTAGTAATGATAATGACTTCTTTTCAAACAATAAAAAAAAAAATAACAAAAAATCTAACTAGAGATCTAGAGATTTGTTTCTTATTATATTAGAAACTTATGTTTTTAATTGAATAATTTTTATGAAAAAAATGAAACTTTATTTATTTTATTGATTTTTTTGATTTATTCTCTACGCGGAGACGAAATATATGGTATGGCAAAATCAAAATTCTCAGAATTCAGATACTATTTTTATCCTATCTCATATTTATTCGACAAATGATGTATTTATATACTATAATAAATATATAGCGGGTATAGTTTAGTGGTAAAAGTGTGATTCGTTCTATTAAAAATCTAACTTAAAAGTTAAGGGATCCTTCAGTTTTTTTCTGGGATCAAAAAATTTTTTTTTATTTAAAAAAAAAGGGTTTCATCCTTATCCTCTCAATAGAATTTTGTATTTGAGGAAACATATACATTATCACGATTCTTTCTTTTTCAAAAAAAGCTAATTGAAATTGGATATTCAATTATGGATAGAAAGTCGTGAAGCATAATTTTGAATTGGATTGAAATGTATCCAGTTTATATATAAAGTATAAGTAAAGGATCTATGGATAAAGATGCAAAAGTTGATTTCCAATCGTAACTAGATCTTCGATTTTTTGATTCGAAAAAAGAATTTTTTGAAGCAAAATAGTTCAAAAATGATGGTTCTAATTTGCTAGAACCATGAAAATATTCTATATTCAGCTCGGTAGAAACGAAATTCTTTTCCTGAAGATCATACAAATAAAAATAGAAAACGAAGTAACTAAACTAGAGAAATTTAATATAATATAATTTCTCTTCTTCAGAAGGATCATCTAAAAAGCAGATAATTTTAGATACATTCAGACAGAAAAGCTGACATAGATGTTATGGATCTAATGTATCCTTGATGAGAATACATTATTCAATCTTCCATAAAGGAGCCGAATGAAACAAAAATCTCATGTTCGGTTTTGAATTAGAGACGTTCAAAATGATCAAGCAACGTCGACTATAACCCCTAGCCTTCCAAGCTAACGATGCGGGTTCGATTCCCGCTACCCGCTTTTTATTTCTTATATATATATATATCCTAAGTTTTTATATACATCTTTTCTTTTTCTCTCAACCAATTTGTAAAAAATATAAAAAAAATCTTTGTTTGATCTAAACAAAATCAAATTTGGTATGAAAAGCGTCCATTGTCTAACGGATAGGACAGAGGTCTTCTAAACCTTTGGTATAGGTTCAAATCCTATTGGACGCAATTTCTTTGATCTTCTTAAATTTAACAATTTAACACAAAGCTTAGTTTTTTTCACGGAATGGATCATAAATAAGGTATGTCAAGGATAATTACTGTGAAATAACCATTCCTGACATATCTATATCAAAATAACTTACTTATCCTAATATGGATTAAACGAATCTATAATTCAACAATATTTATAAAAATTATATATCTTAGAATAAATTTTTTTTATGAAAAAAGAAGTCTTTATGTATCCCTCTTTTTCTTTAATAAAGATTCATTGAAGTTTTTTGAGGATTTATCTACCCTCATCTTTTCTTCCAGACATTTCGGGATTTGCCCTTTAAATCCTAAAGCGGAAATAGGAAAAGTTGATATGCCCCCTAACTCCCTTACTAACTCTTCTATCTTAAACTTAAATCGAAACTTATTAAAAATGGAAAAAAAATTCATAAGCTCAGATACTTGAGCATAAATTTCTTTTTTTTTTTTCAAAATAGTTTTCTGTTATACCTATATTGTCTATTATAGATACATTCTTCAAATCTATTTTGTCTAAAAGATCTTTTGTTGTTTTGATGTTATCTTTTTTGAGATTTTTCAAAGTATTTTTTGTTGTTTTGATGTTATCTTTTTTGAGATTTTTCAAAGTATTTAATGAAAATGCTAATCGGTTAATGGAAAATTTCTCAACAGAAAAACAAGAGGATATTAAAACCTCTCCTTTGTAGTTTTTTGATACAAACTTTGAACACCAGTGATCTCGGTCGAAGTCGCACTTTAAATCATAGCAAAAAAACCAAAAATCGTAATTGAAATCTTTTATTTTTTCAACTAGCAACTAGAAATGATTCCAAAGCCCTTTTTGAGGATTTTTATCTTACGATCTGTGTTTTTTTTCTTATTTTGCTTATATTTTTACTTATATGTATGTATAAATAGAAAATTATGTATAAATAGAAAAAAAATTATATGTATAAATAGAAAAAAAATTATATGTATAAATAGAAAATTATGTATAAATAGAAAATAAAAATGTATAAATAGAAAAGAAAATTTTTTGATTTAGATAGATCTAAACCTTATGTTTTTCACTTGTAAAATAAAAATATGTTAAATTCGGGATATAATCCCATCGACGTATTGAATAATATAAATAAATGAAATCCAATCTTGCATTATAAGAAAATATGAAATTGAATGGATCTATATCCATAATATGGTTACTTAAGAATGAATAAGATTTTCCAAATTCCGTAACATAGCTTAGCTTAGCTATGATGAAATCAAAAGTCTGCAACAGAGAAAAAACTTGTTGTTGAGTTAATTAGTTTTGAACTAATTGAGTTATAGTAAACTTGGTGCGGAGACGTTGAACCCGTGGGATGGCAGATTCTTGTTTAACTACCAGACTGTTGTACTTTTCGAGGTATAAGGAAATTAAGGCAATGATTATTGCCTTATATTTATAAGGGGATTTGAACCTTCAAAAATCTTCTACCCCCATTTTTATTGATTTTTTATTCAAAACTAATAACAAATGAATAGAAAAATAGTGGTTTTCCTATTTTTTTAACCTCACTCATTACTAACCCTTTAATGTACTACATTAAAAAAATTTCTACGTCTATACCAAATCTTAGATGATTTGCTAATAAATAAGAAATAAGTGACTTTTTTATTATTTTATTCAATAAAAGCAATTTTCTTTTGATAGGAAAATTGTGATTTTATCAGCAAAAAAAATCAAATTTTTCTAATCAAAATGTTATCTTTTTTAATTTTTCCTAGCAATTTTTAGTAAAAAAAGCAAATCATTCAATGACAGAGAAAAAAAAAGATACAATCTTAATTTCGATTAACTCAAGTTTTCAATTTCATTTGAAAAAAAAAATAAATGTAGAACTTTAGATTATTGAAAATCAATAATTAATTAATAAAATCATTTCTGACTAAACTAAAAAATAAATAAAAAAATGGATGAGATATTAGAAATAGAAGAGAAATAGATAAAAATAAAAATTGCATTTTAGTCTCAAAAAAAGAAGAAAGAAAAGGGGATATGGCGAAATTGGTAGACGCTACGGACTTACATTGGATTGAGCCTTGGTATGGAAACTTGCTAAGTGTTAACTTCCAAATTCAGAGAAACCCTGGAATTAAAAAAGGGCAATCCTGAGCCAAATCATTATTTTGAAAAAATATAAAAAAATATATAATATATATAGAATATTATTATTCTAAATTTTTTTTTATATTATAAAATTTTTTTTTTATATAAAAAAAGGATAGGTGCAGAGACTCGATGGAAGCTATTCTAACGAATAGAGTTTATTATGTTGCATTGCTAGAATTTCTCTCTCGAGACGAAATAAAAGAAAGGATAGCCAGCCGTCTATACCAAAGACGTACGTATATACTGATTAATCAAATGATTAATCATGATAACAATCAAATAATATTTTCATATGAATTAAGAAATTGCTATTGATTATGGAATAGCAAATTCCTAAATTTTGCTGAATTAAAAAAATAATGAATCCTTTATGGTGAATTGATTCGAATATAAAGTTCAATGAAAAAAAAACTCAATTTTGAGTAATAAATTGAATATATTATTAATTATATATAGAGTTTTTTATATTGAAGAAAAAATGATGATAAATCCAAGAAGAATAAAGAGAGAGTCCATTCTACATGTCAATATCGACAACAATGAAATTTATAGTAAGAGGAAAATCCGTCGATTTTTTAAATCATGAGGGTTCAAGTCCCTCTATCCCCAATAAAAAGCCCATTTGATTTCCTAAATTTTTCTTCTTTTTTTTTGATTTTGATGAAAAAGTGAAAAAAGATTTACTAAACTTTCTAATTCATTCTAGTTTTTCATTTGGCAAATAGATCTTCAAAAAAAATGCATTTTATACAATATTTCTATATGCTTTTATTTTAAAAGCATATGAAAAGAATCTAAGCATAGGCAAAGAATCTCTATATTGAAATAATTACCAATTATTATTTATATTAATAATACCAATTAATATAAATATTTTAACATTTTTTTAATTGACGTAGATACAAGGGTATAGGTACGAGTATTCTACTCAGGTGATTCACAAGAAATTTATGAGGATAGCCGGGATAGCTCAGGTGGTAGAGCAGAGGACTGAAAATCCTCGTGTCACCAGTTCGAATCTGGTTCCTGGTAAGACAAAAATAAAATATATTGGGTAAGAATTAATTCTATTATAGAATTTTATTCTAATTAATATATTTTAATTAATTAAAAAAAAAAATATATATATATATATTTTTTTTTAGTATATAAACTCAATTTTTCATATATATTATTATATATATATATTATATGCATATATATATATATATAGAATGTTTTTTCACTTTTTCTATATAAAGAAATAGAAACATCATTTTTGAAAGATAATATAATAATATTTATTATCGAAATAAAAAAAAACTCTTTAGCTTTAGATAAAGAGTTGGAGGATAAGAATAGATAGAAAGAATGCTTTTTCAAATTTGAAACCTTTTTATTTCTTAATTTGGTATTTCTTTATTTTTCTTTCTATTTATTCTGTTTCTTTCTTGCTTACCTTACTTTCTGAAGTACAATTCTAAAATCTTCAGTTGATAGAAAATCAATAAATATTTTATTTCTTTCTCCTCCAAATGAAAAAATCTAAATACTGTTAGCTTAGTATATCATGATTCGAATAGGAATCCAGCAGATATTTTGTTTATTTCATCTAAAATAGAATTTCAAAATATTCATTGACTTGAATAATGAAATTTGAAGTCGTGTCATATAAATGAACATTAGTTTTTTATCATTCAAAGGGCATCTTGCATTTCATAGAAATTTGGAGTAATATAGTCCTTACGCAAGGGCCAGCCTATCCAACTTTCAGGCATTAAGATACGTTTAAGACGTGGATGATTATCATAAGAGATTCCAAACATATCATAAGATTCACGTTCTTGAAAATCAGCACTTTTCCAAATCCATAAAACAGACGGAATTCTAGGATTATTTCTTGACACAAATACTTTTATACATATCTCTTCTGGATTATATATATCATATTGTATTCTTGTAAGATGATATACGCTACCTAAAAATCCCCCAGGTGCTACATCATAAACACACTGAGAGCGTAAATAATTGTAACCATATACATATAAAATGACAGCAATGGAGTCCCAATCCTCGGCCTTTATTTGTAAGGTTTCTATTCCTCGAGAATCAAAGCCTAAAGATCTATGAACTAGTTCATGATTGACTAGCCAATCAGATAAATAATTTTGCAAACGATCCTCCTCCATTATATTGATCTCTCTGACATTATTATGTATAAATTAAGTATTTCACCAAAAAATTGGAAAGTAAAAGTAAAGGTTGACTTGCTCTTTCTTAATTCTGCAAAAAATAACCTTACCTAATTAAGGTTAGTTCGTAAAAAGGTACTCAATTTTTAGATCTAAAAAATTTTTAGAAAATTTTTCTTTTTTCTGAAGTAGATTGTGATTGATTTATCCATTCCTGCTCGTAATTTCCAATATGAGTACTGTCTTGAATAAGAAATTGATGATTAGTAGTAAAACATCGATTTTCTTCTTGAGATCTAATTCTATCTTCAATTATTTCTCGAGATATCTTTTTACGAAGTTTTGTTATAGCATCTATAACTGCCTCTGGTTTAGGCGGGCATCCCGGTAAATAAACATCCACAGGAATTAGCTTATCAACTCCCCGAACAGTACTATAAGAATCAGTACTGAACATTCCCCCTGTTATAGTACAAGCTCCCATAGCAATGACATATTTTGGTTCAGGCATTTGTTCATATAATCGCACTAAAGAAGGAGCCATTTTCATTGTTACAGTGCCAGCTGTTAAAATTAGGTCCGCTTGCCTAGGACTTGATCTTGGTACCAATCCATAACGATCAAAATCAAATCGCGAACCTATTAATGAAGCAAATTCAATAAAACAACAACTAGTACCATATAAAAGAGGCCATAAACTGGAAAGTCTTGACCAATTTGAAAGATCATTTGATGTAGTTGAAATAACTGAATTGGGGGTTGTTTGATCAAGTAACGAGAACTCAATCAAATTCATAACCGTCTTAGTGTTAACGGAATTTTGTTCTTGTGTTTTTTTTCGTTTTTCTGAATATTTAGTTAAGACCATTCTAATGCTCCTTTTCGCCATGCATAAACTGAACCACCAATTAGGATAAGCACGAAAATAAGAGCTTCGATAAATAAAGATACACCTAATATATCGAAACTCATTGCCCATGGATAAAGAAAGACTGTTTCAACATCAAAAACAACAAAAACAAGAGCAAACATATAATAGCGAATTCGGAATTGTAACCAAGCATCTCCTATTGGTTCTATACCTGATTCATAAGTAGAAAGCTTTTCTGGTCCTTCACGAACCGGGGCTAAAAGTGCTGAAATCAAAAATGCTAAGATAGGCAAAAGGATTGATATTATGAGAAATGCCCATAAAATATCATATTCATGAAGCAGAAACATAAATGTACTCCTTCGTAAAAATGGAAATATGCTGAATTAATTAATTCGAATTAGCATTGTTAATTCATCCAGAACTTCTTCTCCTAAGTGAAACAAGAATATATTTTTCTCAAACAAACGAATTGACTTTGTGACATGTCTTGTTTAAAGATTCTATTTCATTCAATTCATTTATAATTTCCATTCTAGTTAGATATAATGTAAACATAAGATCTTTTTAGACAGACGAGAAAAATTTCTCTCATTTGGTTTCACTTTCTATTTTTTTTTAGTTCTATCTTTTATTCCAAAAGTCCAAAAGATAGAATAAATAATAAATAAAAAAATATCTTATTTAAAAAATTAAATAGTAAAAGACTATTAAGAATATAATAATATATTGGAACTTAATACATTCCAATAATTAATTAGATTAATTAGGATATATAATCCTATATTAAGATCTTAAAAGATATTAAGAGAGATAGTTCTCTAAACATACAAAAAAAAAAGTCTTGAAAAATGAAATGGATTAGGGCTATACGGACTCGAACCGTAGACCTTCTCGGTAAAACAGATCAAACTGAATTTATTATCGAAATGATTCGAACTGTTTCAAAGACCCAACATGCATTTTGTTGCATTGGGCTCTTTCATTAACTGAAAGAAAATCAGTTAATCCACCATATTTTTTCTTTATGAAAAAAATAAAGATAAAAAGATGATTCCGTGTGCTCTGATTCATTATAGGTATCCTGATCTAAGAGCAATACCAAAGTTTTTCAAAGAAGGGTTAGCTTGACTTAGGTCTGCCTTCGGCCTATTTTATTTCACCTAGGTGAAATGAAATTAATAGAATTAAGAAAATCTCTATCGTTCCACTGCAAGTATGACACTTTATACACCTTAAAGTATCATAGGACGAAAAGAGGTTTTTTGAGGTCCTTATACTCATTATGCCTAGCATTAAATAGATTGGGTATTAACCTTATCAACTAGCAAATCAATGACAGGTTTTATTCGATTTTGTATCGAAAATCATATCAGAATCGAACTAAACCAAGTATTTGTCAGGCTATTGTTCTCCCTTAATTTCCAATCTATGGAGTAAGACATTGATTTTTGAATGTTCATTGCATAATAAGCTTCTTTGAAAAACATTGGCGCACGTGTAAACGAGGTGCTCTACCAACTGAGCTATAGCCCTTGTACGAAAAATCTTAACACAAAAAATATTTCTTGTCAAGCCTAATCCATATGAGAAATTTCTGAATCTATTTACTTTTAATAGATTGGTATTGCCTAGATAGAATATTCTATCTATAATTAGAAAAGTGATAGAATCTTATTTTTGGTTTTGAACTACCTACTTAACTCAGTGGTTAGAGTACTGCTTTCATACGGCGGGAGTCATTGGTTCAAATCCAATAGTAGGTAGAACTTATTAGATAAGATACTCTTGCATTTACTTTGGTATGTAATCTAATCTAATAAGTTAATTTTGATATTTCATTCTTTTTTTCTTTGTATCTGATTCAAACTGATTTTTTTCAATTCGAAGAAGACAGTATCAAAAACCACTAAGAAATATTTTTGACAGCCTCTACTCGTGTCCTAGCTCGTCTAAGAGCTAGATTCGCTTCAATGACTTGTCTTTTACCCTTAGCTTTCCTCAAGTTAGCTTCAGCTATTTCAAGAGTTTCTTGAGCTTCTTGCGGATCAATGTCAGTACTTTTCTCTGCATCATTTCCTAAAATGATGATTTCATTATTGCCAATTCTGGCAAAACCACCCATTAGAGCCACCCTTAACCATTGGTCGTTGAGGCGTATTCTCAAAAGACCTATATCGACAGCTGTGGCAATAGGAGCGTGATTTGGTAATACACCAATTTGACCACTATTTGTAGATAAAATGATTTCTTTTACTTCTGAATCCAGAATAATTCGATTAGGAGTCAGTACACAAAGTTTTAAGGTCATTTCTTCAATTTGCTTTATAAAGTTATAGCTTTCGCGGTAGCTTCATCGATATTACCCACCAAATAAAAAGCTTGCTCGGGCAATTCGTCTAATTCTCCGCAAAGGATCTGTTGAAATCCCCTAATGGTTTCTGCAAGACCAACATATTTTCCTGGAGAACCAGTAAAGACTTCTGCCACGAAGAAGGGTTGTGATAAGAAACGCTCAATTTTTCGTGCTCTTGCTACAGTTAAACGATCTTCCTCAGATAATTCATCTAATCCGAGAATCGCTATAATGTCCTGAAGTTCTTTGTAACGTTGTGAAGTTTGCTTAACTCTTTGCGCAGTTTCATAATGTTCATCGCCAACAATGCTTGGTTGTAACATAGTAGATGTTGAATCTAGGGGACTCACTGCTGGATAAATACCTTTGGCAGCTAATGGTCTTGATAGTACGGTAGTAGCATCTAAATGTGCAAATGTTGTAGCAGGAGCAGGGTCAGTCAAGTCATCTGCAGGTACGTAAACTGCTTGGATTGAAGTTATAGCTCCCTTTTTGGTAGAAGTAATTCTTTCTTGCAAAGAACCCATTTCTGTACTAAGGGTGGGTTGATAACCAACTGCGGAAGGCATTCTACCTAATAAAGCGGATACCTCTGATCCTGCTTGGACAAAGCGAAAGATATTGTCGATGAATAGAAGCACATCTTGTTTATTAACATCTCGGAAATATTCTGCCATAGTTAGGGCAGTTAAACCAACTCTCATACGAGCTCCTGGGGGTTCATTCATTTGACCATAGACTAGAGCTACTTTTGATTCCGAAAGATTTTTTTCATTAATAACTCCGGATTCTTTCATTTCCATATAAAGATCATTTCCTTCACGAGTACGTTCTCCTACTCCACCAAATACGGATACACCTCCGTGAGCTTTAGCAATGTTGTTGATCAATTCCATGATCAGTACTGTTTTGCCTACTCCAGCTCCCCCGAATAGTCCGATTTTTCCTCCACGGCGGTAAGGAGCTAAAAGATCTACTACTTTAATACCTGTTTCAAAGATTGATAATTTTGTATCTAATTCTATAAAAGCAGGTGCAGATCTATGAATAGGAGATATTGTACTAATATCCACAGGGCCTAAATTATCAATAGGTTCTCCAAGAACGTTGAAAATTCGTCCAAGGGTCGCTCCACCAACTGGAACACTTAAAGCAGCCCCTGTGTCAATCACTTCCATTCCTCTCGTTAAACCATCTGTAGCACTCATAGCTACAGCTCTAACGAGACTATTTCCTAATAATTGTTGCACCTCACAAGTAACATTAATCTGCTGACCAACCGTATCTCGACCCTTAACTACCAAAGCATTATAAATATTAGGCATTTTCCCCGGAGGAAAGACAATATCGAGTACTGGGCCAATAATTTGAGCGATCTGTCCTATATTTTGTGTGGAAACCACAGGATTAGAAGTAGTAGGATTCATAATTAGAAAAATTTAAATATTTTGCAATTTTTTTTTTGCATAGTATGAAAGCAAAAACCAAAGCAAAAACCAATGTTCAATAGCAAGCTGATCAATTTAATTCAATAAAAAAGAAAACGAAAATAACATAATAACATTTAGTTAACGATCTTAACCGATTTAATTTGAATCTTATTAAATTCGTTATTCATTCAATTTCAATAAGTTCTTTCTTAGGTTCAGTCAATCTTTTTTTATTTTTTAATCTAGATTAGATTTATGTTTTTAAATTCTTTCGTGGATGAATTATGCTTATTTTCACATCTAGGATTTAGATATACAAAACATATCACTGTCAAGCGGAAAACCCGTAAATATTCTTATTTTAAAAATAGATATTAAAATCTAGGAAAAAAAATCCCATTAGAAATTTATCAATTTGCAAAACAAGAATAAGAATTGGATTCGCTTGCACTAGAAATATGAAAGAACATATAATTAAGGGTGTATTTGGTGCATCAAATATAATTAAGGGTGTATTTGATGCACCAAATACACCGAAAAATACCTCCAATATCATATAATGTCATGTTAGCATAACAATTAGAAATCTTAATTGATTTTTTTTTGAAATGAAAGATTTTTACTGCATTTAAAGTCCATCTCGAGTAGATCTTGTTCTTTTGAGAATTCTTAATTCATAAGTTGTAAAAAGGGGCTTATGTCACCACAAACAGAGACTAAAGCTAATGTTGGGTTTAAAGCAGGGGTTAAAGATTACAAACTTACTTATTATACTCCTGAGTACGAAACCAAAGATACTGATATCTTGGCAGCGTTCCGAGTAACTCCTCAACCTGGAGTCCCTCCTGAAGAAGCAGGAGCTGCAGTAGCGGCGGAATCTTCTACTGGTACATGGACAACTGTTTGGACTGATGGACTTACCAGTCTTGATCGTTACAAAGGGCGATGCTATCATATCGAACCTGTTGCTGGAGAAGAAAATCAATATATTGCCTATATAGCTTATCCTTTAGACCTTTTCGAAGAAGGTTCTGTTACTAACATGTTTACTTCTATTGTAGGTAATGTATTTGGTTTCAAAGCCTTACGAGCTCTACGCTTGGAAGACTTACGAATTCCTCCTGCTTATTCAAAAACTTTCCAAGGTCCACCTCACGGTATCCAAGCTGAAAGAGATAAGTTGAACAAGTATGGTCGTCCTCTATTGGGATGTACTATTAAACCAAAATTGGGATTATCCGCAAAGAATTACGGTAGAGCATGTTATGAATGTCTACGTGGTGGACTTGATTTTACCAAAGATGATGAAAACGTAAACTCACAACCATTTATGCGTTGGAGAGATCGTTTCTTGTTCTGTGCCGAAGCAATTTATAAAGCACAAGCCGAAACAGGTGAAATCAAAGGGCACTACTTGAATGCTACTGCAGGTACATCTGAAGAAATGATCAAAAGAGCAGTATTTGCTAGAGAATTAGGAGTTCCTATCATCATGCATGACTACATAACTGGGGGATTCACTGCAAATACTAGTTTGTCTTTTTATTGCCGTGATAATGGTCTACTTCTGCACATCCACCGCGCAATGCATGCAGTTATTGATAGACAGAAAAACCATGGTATTCATTTCCGTGTACTAGCTAAAGCATTACGTATGTCTGGTGGAGATCATATTCACTCTGGTACAGTAGTAGGTAAACTGGAAGGTGAGCGTGAGATGACTTTAGGTTTTGTTGATTTACTACGTGATGATTATATTGAAAAAGATCGTAGCCGTGGTATCTTTTTCACTCAAGATTGGGTCTCTATGCCTGGTGTTATACCTGTGGCTTCAGGGGGTATCCATGTTTGGCATATGCCTGCTTTGACCGAAATCTTTGGAGATGATTCTGTACTTCAATTTGGTGGCGGAACCTTAGGACACCCTTGGGGAAATGCACCTGGTGCAGTAGCTAACAGGGTGGCTTTAGAAGCGTGCGTACAAGCTCGTAATGAAGGACGTGATCTTGCTCGTGAAGGTAATGAAATTATTCGCGCAGCAGCTAAATGGAGTCCAGAATTAGCCGCTGCTTGTGAAGTATGGAAAGCAATCAAATTTGACTTCGATCCGGTAGATAAACTAGATAAAGCGAAATAGAAAGATCAAAAAAAAACGCACATAATTCAGTAAGTTCTACCATAATTCAGTAAGTTTTACTAAATTGATTGCAATTCAACTCGGCCCAATCTTTTCCTAAAAAAAGGATTGAGCCGACTACGGATTTGATGAGAGCATGTACTATGGTTCGGTCAACCTTGTTTCTGATAGTTATGGGATCGCATCTTTCCCATTCCTGAGCTATCTAAATAGTATGAAAAGAAGGTCCGACTCCAAGTTGTTTAGGAGTAGTGGCCTTGAGTTTCTCGACCCTATTAGTTAGTAGGCAGGGAAGGGATATAACTCAGCGGTAGAGTGTCACCTTGACGTGGTGGAAGTCATCAGTTCGAGCCTGATTATCCCTAACCTAAAGCTAATCTGAGTTGTTCTATTTGGACTTAGTTTGCTAAAAGGGCCTTAACGAATAAATAAATAAACTTCATAAGACTTCATGATATAATATTGA